CCACAAATTCCACCCCCAAAAACCATATTTTGATTGCGCTTCAACTATATCAACTGTACTTGAACTGTTAGATAATCATAGTCGATGATAACATCACTGTCCCCATTGCTATTACAGAACCGTACATGAGATTTTCATCTCATACGGCTCCTCAAAGGTCACAAATAAATCTAAGGACCAGTTCGCTATTATTTATCTTGATATATTCGTAGGATAGGTAGAATCAAAATCTATCGTAAAGTCCCGAATTAGATAATGGGATTCTGTCTGCTATATTGAAAATAAAGCGCTTCGGAATTTATCTTATCTTTTAAGAATTTTAATTTTTCTTTGTTGAGTAATAACTTAAGCTTTCAATAAAATCTTTCTTGTAGCACTATTCTTAGATATTTCAACCTAGCATTTTCGATTACAAAAAACAATTAGGCATGGCATTAGTTCACGAATGATGACAAGAATTCTATCTCTCTAAATAGAGGAAAGAAAAAAAGAAAAAAAAAAAAAGGTCTCTTTCTTTCTAGTGCAATTATATTCTTTCTATTTTGTTTTTTCGTTCCTATTCTCCTTTCTCAGAAAAAGGGATTTTAAACAAAGTAAAAGATTACTTCGTTCTTGATAGTTATTTACTTAATCGGTGGATAGGAGTATACTCTGGATCGGAATCAGGGGAAGTACTTCTTGATCATTTCTACCAACTTAAAGTCCCAATCAGAATTCCTTTTATGTTATGCACAGAAAAATCCTGTTGTGTTGAATAACTTACATAATCTCTATTACGAATCTTTTGTGTACCTTGGTGTTTCTAACCACCCACCTCTTTTTTTAATCGCCCGTTAGGGTAATATATGTATGGTAATACATAGTAAAAACCCCATACAGTTGATCTTTTGCACCCGCTTCAAGCCATGATCACTAATAAATCAATCTTGGGGTAAACAGTTTCTAATGTTTATGGTTACTTTCACTTAACTCTTCTACATAAAAAATGAGACTCAACCTTTTTACTGCAAATTTATAAGCTGTTTCTTTCACTCATATAACTATCTGGTTTAGTTCATCAACCCAAATGGTGAATAAAAATGAAAATATCTATTCAACTCACGAAAGGCCCTTCCTAGAAAGATAAAAAGGTAGGGTAAATTTTATTTCTTAACGAATCACACGTAGAGATATTGATAACACACATAGAGTTAATGGAATTTCATAACTAATTGATTGAGCAGCGGCTCGTAAACCACCTAAAAAGGAATATTTATTATTTGATCCATATCCTGACATAAGAAGTCCAATGGGGGCAATACTTGAAATTGCAATCCATAATAAAATACCAATACTGAGATCAGCTAGAATAAGATGATAGCCAAAAGGAATTACTAAATAACTTAGTAGAATTGATATCACTGCGATGGATGGTCCGATACTGAATAAACGAATATCTCCTCGAGATGGCAGAAGATTTTCTTTGAAAAGCAATTTTGTACCGTCTGCTAGAGCTTGAAGAATTCCTAAAGGACCGGCGTATTCAGGCCCAATACGTTGTTGTATCCCTGCAGATATTTGTCTTTCTAACCAAACAATTACTAGTACACCTATTGTGATTCCTAATACAAGAGTCAAAATAGGGACAAGCATCCATATGATTCCAGCGACTTCTTTTAAGGATTCCAATCTAGAAAAAGAATTGATAGCTTGTGCTTCTGTTGTATCAATTATCATTTTAACGATCAACTTCTCCCATAATGATGTCTATGCTACCTAATATCGTCATAATATCGGCCAATTTCATTCTTTTAACTAGCTGAGGAAGAATTTGCAAATTGATAAAACCCGGCGGTCGGATTTTCCATCTCCAAGGATAAACACTCTTATCTCCTATCAGAAAAATCCCCAATTCTCCTTTTGGAGCCTCAACTCGCACATAAAGTTCTTGCTTCGACAATTCAAAAGTCGGAGAAGGTTTTTTACTAATAAATCGATAGTCAAAATCGTTCCATTTCGTATCCCTTAGTCTTTCAAAGCGTCGCATTTCTAAATTCTCATAGGGCCCCCCTGGAATTCCTTCGAGAGCCTGTTGAATAATTTTTATGGATTCTGTCATTTCAGCGATTCGTACTAAATAACGAGCTAATGAATCCCCCTCTTTTTGCCATTGGACTTCCCAATCGAATTCGTCGTAACACTCATACTGATCCGCTTTACGAAGATCCCATTGTATTCCGGATGCTCGTAGCATTGGTCCCGACAAACCCCAATTTATCGCCTCCTCTCCGCCAATAATGCCTACCCCCTCAACCCGTTTTAAAAAAATAGGATTACGTGTAATAAGATTTTGATATTCAGCAACTTCTCTTAAAAAATAATCGCAAAAATCCAAACATTTATCTATCCATCCATGAGGTAAATCAGCAGCGACTCCTCCGATACGAAAAAAATTGTGCATCATTCGCATACCGGTGGCAGCTTCGAATAGGTCATATATCAATTCTCTTTCCCGAAAAATATAGAAGAAGGGGGTTTGTGCCCCAATATCTGCCATAAAAGGGCCAAGCCATAACAAATGCGAAGCTATACGACTTAACTCCAACAGAATGACTCGGATATAGCTGGCCCTTTTAGGTACTTGAATATTGCCTAACTGTTCTGGTGCATTTACAGTTATTGCTTCTGTGAACATAGTAGCTAAATAATCCCAACGTGTTACATAAGGCAAATATTGTATAATTGTTCGGTTTTCCGCAATTTTTTCCATACCTCTGTGTAAATAACCCAATATTGGTTCACAGTCAACAACATCTTCCCCATCTAGAGTAACAATGAGTCGAAGAACGCCGTGCATTGATGGGTGCTGAGGACCCATATTGACTATCATCATGAGGTCTTTTCTTGTAGCTGGCGTAGTCATAGGTTTTTTCCCGATTCATTCTTCCATGAATTGCTGAAAGTGAAAAGAAGTTCATTAAAGTTGAAGCGAAAAATTCAAACCGACTCTTCAACCAGCTTTTGTTTCTCGAATATTCAACTGATCAATTAATTCTTTATAACGTATTCTATTTTTTTTTGATAAATAGGCCAGCAGCCGTTGACGTTTTCCCAGAATTTTTCGCAGGCCTCTCTGAGACAAATAGTCTTTTTTGTGCAATTCTAAATGTGAAGTAAGTTTTCGTATCTTATTGGTGAAATTAACTACTTGAAATTCAGCCGAACCCCTGTTTTCTTTGTTTTCCTCTTGCAAAATAATTGAAACGAATCCCCTTTTTAGCATAAAAGATTTTCTCCCTCCCCTTTTTATTTTATAGAACAGATATGGATTTTTTTGATCAGTAATAATAATACCAACTCTTTTAATGTAGTATACACAAGAATCAGAATTTCTTTATGGATTCCTTATTTTATCAATTAACATAACATGAATCAATCCAATTTTGAATTGGATTCGAATAGAGATACAAAAGATGGTTTTGACACTCACAAAACCGAATAACTGAAACCTAAAATTACGAAGATTTTATTTGTAGATCTAATCGATACGTCGTTGACTGAGTATTGTAGCCTTTATATGAAACTAGGATGTAAGACAAGGCATATGTTCTGCTGTTTTGTTTACTTTCATATACCCTATATGCTAAAGAATATAGAGAAAGAATGTACCATCAACGAATTTTTAATCGTGGATACATATTTAATCGTGGATACATATTTAATCGTGGATACATATATATTCTTAACATGCTGAAACGACTCCCATTATTGGTATCAAACCAATAACGATTCATACAAGCTAAATCTTCTAATCGATAATTAGGCCAAAGAAAGGACTTTAATTTAATTAATTCATTTTGATCTCTATCACGATGTTTACTTTCCTTAAAAAAAGGACCCCAGTTTCTTTTTCTTATCTTAGTCTGCTTGCGAACTACTGGATTTCTATCCACAACCTTCCTAGTTTTAAACTTGAAATTGAAAGAAGTTAGAATTCTCAATTTTCTACGACGTCTAGAGGATAAAATATTTTCAGGAACAAGCAAATCATAATGATTTTTCTCTCTATTTCCTGTTATTCTTTGATGGTTTGCAGTGGATTCATCAACATAAAAATAGCTTCGGTATACTTGCTTAGTTTGTTGCTCTCTCCTATGAGGCAATGAACTGATTAGGACTTTATACAAAGTAAAAATGTCGTCCATCTCGCCCAACCGACGAATGGGTTCGACAACCATTCTCCCAATGTCCATCATTTCAAGCAGCCATGCTTTGGTCAAAACTAGTAGTTGATTTGGACTTAATCTGTTCGCTCCTAAAGAGATTAGCACCGAATTGGCCACTTTTTGGGGAGTTTTTCCCTCCTCCATCAGGTAGCTAAATGGCACGAACATATCGAGCGTTTTTTGCCCCACAACCTTATTGAACCAGTGTGCTTGAAAAGCCAAAAACTCTATCAGAATCAAATCAGGGTTCATTTTTTTAAAGTTTTGGTTTTCTTTTTTTAATTGATCAAAAAAAGACTTTCGTTTTTTTCTTTTATATATATACTTAGTCTGATGGAGAGTAAAAAAAAGGATTTTGTTTGCTATACTCCAAGGTTTCGCTTTATAGTCTTTATAAAGTACCACAAATTCTGGGAAGAACCAAAAACCCCAACCCCCTTTTTCTTTTTGTGGGTAATTCTTTGGCACTTTATCTATAGCTATTTTTAGCCAATCAACAAAGATTTCTTCGGAATTGGGTAGAGTAATTTCTAAATTTTCTAGATCTTTCCACACCCGTAGCCTTTTCCAAATTCGAAGATACAAAAGATATCTATTAATATTAAGCTTAACCTTTTTTGATTTTCGAGATTTTTTTGATCTTCGAGATTCATTATCATTGTTATTTTGTCTTAGAAAATTGGATTTCCAATCAAAATATTTTCTATCTAACCTTTTTCCCTTATCTATAAAATTTTTTAGATAACGAGAAATAAAAAAGGCCTCGTTATTTTTAAGATCCATATTCATATCCTCAGAAACTAATGTGTCTATGGTGTAAAAAATATTTTTCTTCTCATTTACTTCTAATGGTGATCCATAAATAGATGGGCCTTTCTTCGTTTCATAATTCAAAAATTGATCTAATAAACGACCAAATCTATAGCATTTATGCAATTTTTCGTCGTGGGAATATACTTGATAAGAGGTTGGATTTGTGTAATCAAATGAAAATAATAGGTCTTTTGAAAATAATAGGTCTTTTTCATATAAACTCCATTTTTGAAAATCTTTATTTTCGGCTGTCCAACGTCGATTCACTTGAGTTCGCCATTTTTGTGGTATTAATCTAGACCATTCAATTGGAGAATTGTATTGAAAATGACCTCTTAACCAGTTTTTCCATTGATCATAACTTCGAAGTTTCTTATCCCTTAATTCTGAATTAAATATTCCTTGTATTCCAAAAGAATCCTTTATTGTTGTCTTAAGAAAAAAAGATGTTCCTTCATATTGAAGAACAGATCTTAACTTAGACAAGTTAATAACTTCGAGTTGGGATAATTTTAAAAATACATATCCTTGCGACAAGCAAGATAAGTCATAAAAGATATGTGAATTCTTCTTAGTAGGTTTTGACTTTTTGATAGTCGAAATAGAAATAAAGTGCATTTCTTTTTCAGTTGTTTCATTTTTAGATTTGTTTCTTTCATTATTAGAAATGTATTTTCTAATTATTAATTCAACAAAATGTTTTGTATTGATTGCGGTAATATTAATTATAGGTAGAAAGATATCTATGTATTTTTTTGCAATGAAAATTTTTATAAAATAATGTAATTTTTTGATTAATCGAACATTTCTTCTTATTAAGATTTTCCAACGATTTTTTGGCGGTTGTGACTCTAATTCTACATTAGAATCTAGACGACCTTTTAGTTCAGAAATCGTTTTTAGTTTACTTTTTTCAAGTTTTTTTATTTCATTTCTCATTTTGCTTGTTCTATCAGTTAGATTCTTCATTTGTAGGTCTGTCTTTGAATAATTTTCCGAATCTATAGATCCAATTTGAGTAAACGATTCGTCTTTCGTTTTACTTGATTTAGATAAATTTTTCGATTTACCTAATGGAATTGAATTTCCTTCTTTTATTCCTATTTTTAAAACCGATAGAACTTTCTTTGTCTTTTTTTTCATTTTCTTTTTTAGTTTCTTTAAAACGGGTTTAAAAAAGGCAATAAAAGGGGACGAAGAAGAAGATCGTGTTCGGGGAGAACCGAAAACCTCTTCAGCCTCCATTCCCCAAACAGTTAAATAATAAAAGCCCTTTTCAAGGTTTTGACTTTTTTTTTCAAGTTTTTTTCTTTTTTTTTTGATTAGATTTGTATTTGTACGAGAGTCTTGTAACTTAGATTTGCACCAAGGTTTCAAGGAGAAAGGAGATATTATTTTTATGGAGAAACCTTCTGACAAAAACTGGGAAAAAACCTCGCTTTCTTTTAATTGAACACCACTATGGGTGCACGGAATGTGTATTTCTTTAGCCCATTCTGCAAAATCCTCATCCAAGTCAGAAACTCGATATAATAAGAAATGGACGGTATTTTTAGCTATTATCAACAAAGGGAATAGAATATATTGTCTAAGAATCGATTGTATTATTAATAAGCAACTTCTTATTTGTGGTCCATGTGAAAGGTTTTCCCAGGCTTCTTCTGTTTCTAGCCGTAAGCTTTCTTCCTGTATTTTTTTCTTTTTTTCTTTCTTCATATGAAGAGGAAATTGTGAAGATTTTTCTTTTTGATCTCGTATTTTTTTTCTTTGTCTATCATAAAAAACTTTGGAGTCTCTTCTTTTCCAAATTATTGAAAAAAGTTTATACAACGTAGCCTCGAGTTTGCTTTTGGTTTTGCCCAAAAAAAGGGGGGAACGTGGCCTTGGAAGAACTAGGTTTGGAATAGTTTTCCTCCTTTGAGCGCGCCCAGTACCCTTGATTATGTCTCGATGAAAATCTGGTTCATCAATATACCCTGCCATCACCACTTCCTTTGCTAGCCGGTCATCAGTCACTGCGGCTAGCTGACTAAATAGCAAGATCTGTTTATATGTTCTTGAACGTATATGTGGGTCTTCTATTTCTTTATGCCACGGCAAGGTTCGCTGGTCCAGGAACGCGAATTCCAACTCGCTGATTAATAGGGTTGTCCATTCAGGCACTTTTTGTAGGATTTGGTTCGTTTTTTTTCTGTAGCTTTTTTTTATTGTTATATTAGTAAACTCTTGTAGTTTAAAATTACTACGGGTGTAAACGAAAAACTTATGAATTCTATTCTGTCCAAGTCCTTTTAACTCGCCTAATGAGGTATCTTTCTTTGCAATCATCCATAAAGATGTTAATGTATGTCTTGTACGAAATGGGCCACTCATCAAAGGATCACGTTGTTGAGGCACGTGGTTTTTGTTTTCTTCAGTCGTCTCATTATAAAAAGGTTCATACGTCAAAAAGGCGTTGTGGCCTTTTTTAACAACCTCCTCC